ATTAAGGAAATCAAAAATCATTTTGTGTTTTCTTCGTACGTATCAGATGTTCTAATTATTCTAATTAATAGATAGAAGTCTTGCATATTTCTATACCTCCTGGGAGCCCTCTATTTTTCACTATGAATCCCTGTTGGATCGAATTCTAACGAATTTTTCAGGAACTCGTAAGAAATTCCTTTCTTAGAAGATAGGGGCGGGGGAACAAGAATAATAAAGTAGATTCTCATACATATATTTCGTGGAGAAAGATGAATAGGTACACTCATTTCGTTCTAAATTCCTTGCACTTATAATATACTTATAATACTTATAATAGATATACTTATGATAGATATCTTTATAACAGGTACAAATATTAAATCGAGGCACCCATTCTATGACAGATCTTAACTTACCCTCTATTTTTGTGCCTTTAGTAGGCCTATTATTTCCGGCAATTGCAATGGCTTCTTTATCTCTTCATGTTCAAAAAAACAAGATTGTCTAGACTGATGGGACCCAATCTCATCAATTTCTTTCAACCCTTGGATCGTAATACAGATATCTATTTAGTGGAAATAGTACGACATACGACATATGGCTGCCTCCAAACACAAATGAAGGGGCTGTTATGCATGTGGATACAAGAAATATGGATAAATGCATGTGTATGCGGATATAGCTGTTTTAAAATAGATCGAATATCTGGAATATAAATGGATATATATGTAGATATATCCAGACATAGTGGGATCATATGAAGGGGATCTTTTTGATTTTATAAAAATAACCAATTTGATGAATTACTCCTGATGGTTCACAGTGCTAGTTGATGAGAGTTACTTTGGGAGCAAGAACAAAAAAAATCAAATTGATTGGGGTTATTCTCTCAATTCCAATAGAATGCAACTGGATCTAGTATGAACTGGCGATCAGAACGTATATGGATAGAACTTATAACGGGTTCTCGAAAAACAAGTAATTTCTGCTGGGCATGTATCCTTTTTTCAGGGTCAATAGGCTTCTTATTGGTTGGAATCTCCAGTTATCTTGGTCGGAATCTGATATCCTTATTCCCGTCTCAGCAAATCCTTTTTTTTCCACAAGGTATCGTGATGTGTTTCTATGGTATCGCAGGTCTGTTCATTAGCTCCTATTTGTGGTGCACAATTTCGTGGAATGTAGGTAGTGGTTATGACAGATTCGATAGAAAAGAAGGAATAGTGTGCATTTTTCGTTGGGGGTTTCCTGGAATAAATCGCCGCATCTTCCTTCGATTCCGTATGAGAGATATCCGGTCGATCAGAATGAAAGTGAAAGAGGGTCTTTATCCTCGCCGTGTCCTTTATATGGAAATCAGAGGTCGGGGAGACATTCCCTTGACTCGTACTGATGAGAATTTAAGTCCACTAGAAATTGAACAAAAAGCTGCTGAATGGGCCTATTTCTTGCGCGTACCAATTGAAGTATTTTGAAATGAACCGAGCGAGGAATGAATGCTTTCTCAGCATGAGGGAGGGAACCGGAACCCTGTAATCCTCTTTTTCATAAAATTTGGAAGAGAATTGATATTCATCTTTTTTCCTTTCCAAGCGCTCGCTCAAGCAAATCTTGTTAGATTCTATTTCCCCCATTCCATTGGTAATACTGCTGTGACCCAAAGAATAGAGCGTGTGGACGTATACGGAACAACCATAATAAGAAGCCATTTTTGTCCACTTTTCATGCGTATGGAACTCAACTCAATTCTTTCATATTCGTAACAAGTCTAATAAGTATGTATTCATCACATATATCAGAACATTTCAGAGTAAATAATTCCTATTTTGAGGCCCAATATTTCGAATGGATACGTTAGATACAGATGGATCATATCTTGTCAATTCTCTCTCTTTTGTGAATCGATCTTTCTTTTTATCCTTTTCTTTGTTCCTTGATGACTAAATGATTGGATCTCTCATAACCATCCAATTGATTTCCCGTTTCGCCAGCTTCATCATCCGTATTTTTCAGAGATACCCCCTCTCCTGGGCTGTGGATAATCAGTGAAACATTTTGAAATAATTGATTGATTCAAGGGGGGCTCTTCCGTCTCGAAATCCGAATAATATTCATGTTTGTTACTTCAAGTGGTTCTTTTGGGCATTCTTCGAAAGCAACAAATGAAGATGTAATTGGTCTGAATTTGACCAATTGAGATATCTGGAAACAATATTTTATTATCTCTTCATTCGAAATGGACCCTTATTCTATATTCTTTCTAGAGCTAAGGACTAAACAATTACACAATACCTTGTTATAGAACTTGTGCTTCATAGAAATATCAGACAGAGTCAACGAATCAACCAGGTTCATTAACAATTCACAGATTGAAAGTGCCAAAAAGGAAAGCATTGACTCCCTTCCCATATCTTGCATCTATAGTATTTCTGCCATGGGGGATCTCTCTCTCATTTAATAAAAGTCTTGAATCTTGGGTTATAAATTGGTGCAATACCAGGCAGTCCGAAACTTTTTTGAATGATATTCAAGAGAAGAAAGTTCTAGAAAGATTCATAGAATTAGAAGAACTGTTCCTGTTGGACGAAATGATAAAGGAGTATTCGGGGACACATATACAAAAGCTTCGTATAGGAATCTACAAAGAAACGATACAATTGGTCAGAATGCACAATCAGGATCATATCCATCTCATTTTGCATTTCTCAACAAATATAATCTGTTTCACTATTCTAAGTGCTTATTCTATTCTGGGTAATGAAGAACTTGTCATTCTTAATTCTTGGGTTCAGGAGTTCCTCTATAACTTAAGCGATACAATAAAAGCTTTTTCTATTCTTTTATTAACTGATTTGTGTATCGGATTCCACTCGCCCCATGGTTGGGAACTAATGATTGGTTTGGTCTACCAAAATTTTGGATTTGCTCATAATGAGCAAGTTATATCCGGTCTCGTTTCCACTTTTCCAGTCATTATAGATACAATTTTGAAATATTGGATCTTCCTTTTTTTAAATCGTGTATCTCCTTCACTTGTAGTGATTTATCATTCAATGAATGAATGAAGAACTCAATGTCACTTCATACATAAACAAATCATTCAAAGCCTTACCCATTTTTTATACTTCCACCCGTCCATTCTATATTCCAGTACAATGACAGAATCGTGGATAGGGAACTATACTAGCTACCCACCTAATTTATTGTAGAAATTTCCGAGATCAATGATTGGACCATGCAAAATAGAAACACCTTTTCTTGGGTAAAGAAACAGATGACTCGATCAATTTCTGTATTGATAATTTCTGTATTGATCATGATATATGTAATAACTCGGATATCCATTTCAAATGCATATCCCATTTTTGCGCAGCAGGGTTATGAAAATCCACGAGAAGCCACTGGGCGTATTGTATGTGCCAACTGCCATTTGGCTAATAAGCCCGTGGATATTGAGGTTCCACAAGCTGTGCTTCCCAATACTGTATTTGAAGCAGTTGTTAGAATCCCTTATGATATGCAACTGAAACAAGTTCTTGCTAATGGTAAGAGGGGGGGGTTGAATGTGGGAGCTGTTCTTATTTTACCCGAGGGATTCGAATTAGCCCCCCCTGATCGTATTTCTCCCGAGATGAAAGAAAAGATGGGTAATCTGTCTTTTCAGAATTATCGTCCCACTAAAAGAAATATTCTTGTGATAGGTCCTGTTCCTGGTCAGAAATATAGTGAAATCGTCTTCCCCATTCTTTCCCCAGACCCTGCTACGAAGAAAGAGGTTCACTTTTTAAAATATCCCATATATGTAGGTGGAAACAGGGGAAGGGGTCAGATTTATCCCGATGGGAGCAAGAGTAACAATACAGTATATAATGCTACAGGAGCAGGTCTAGTAAGCAAAATAGTACGTAAAGAAAAAGGGGGATATGAAATAACCATAGCGGATGCCTCGGATGGGCACCAAGCGGTTGATATTATACCTCCAGGACCAGAACTTCTTGTTTCAGAGGGCGAATACATCAAGCTTGATCAACCATTAACGAGTAATCCCAATGTGGGTGGATTTGGTCAGGGAGATGCAGAAATAGTACTTCAAGATCCATTACGTGTCCAAGGGCTTCTGTTCTTCTTGGCATCTGTTATTCTGGCACAAATCTTTTTGGTTCTGAAAAAGAAACAATTTGAGAAGGTTCAATTGGCCGAAATGAATTTCTAGATCCAGGGATTCCTCAACAGCAAGTTGGTAAAAAGATATGTTGTATGATCAAAAAAATCATGAAAAGCCTTTTGTTTGCTTTGTTTATACTGTTTTTCTTTTTCTGCGCGATGTCGGGAATTACTTGTATCCCATTACTAGTAATAGTATGTACATTCCGAAGAAGACAAAACGACTTTTTTTTTTTCAAAAAAAAAATGGGAGTGGCGTGACTATGCCGGGTCTCCTATTGCCTGCCAGATTGTAAATGCCATGGAATGCATCAATAGTTTCTATTCTAAATATTACTAATTCTAATATAGTAATATATTAAAATAAATAATAAATAGGCATAAGTGGGAGGAGAATACAAGGGATAAATGAAAGGAACAAATAGTTCTAGGGGGATTACTCATCTTGTCTTCCTAATCTTCCACAAAAGAAAAGGAATCTTTCGCCCTTTTGTTGTGTCGAAATAATAATGATTCTTGTTCCCATTCGTAAAAGCAAAATAGGAATATTTTGCGGGTCTATCACAACTTCTTTGTTTGGATTCAGAAGAAGTAGTGGACAGAAAAAAAAGCGGGGGGGAGGTTAATTCATTGAGCAAATAGAATTTTTTCAATGAACTTATAAAAAAAAAAGACTCATTCAAGCAAAAGAGTCTTAATGCTCCGGGTCAAAAAAGCAGAAATCTTGGATTTTTGCGCATATTAAAATCCTTATTTATTATCTCATCATAGTTCCAATTTGATTTTTTTTTTATAGAGTAAGCTTCCATTAGTATAGAAATGATTTGCAGGGTGCCTCATCTGGAATAAATCCATATTGTGTCATCCAGAAAATCGATTGATTCCTTCTTTCTTCTTGCTTCGGAAGAGATACTATGAATCAATCACCGGATCCGATTCTTCAAAAACATCATCAGAAACAAAGGGATGGGGGGTTTAAAACATCGGAGCAAAGGATCCATTTTGTCATTTCTACAAATATTATGTTATGATTATGTTCACTGGATGAACTTACAACTCATATGGAACGGGTCAAAGTATTGCTCGAAGAGTAAGAACTCAACAGGACCTTTCCCCTCTTTGTTTGTCTGATTTGAGGGGAAAGGTCCTGTTGAGTTCTTACTCTTTTATGTCTATAATCTGGTTCATCCGATTACTACAGGGATGAGCCCAACCCAGAATATGAGCCGTAGAAGAAAATGCCCATTGAACCGATCACAGGAATACCAGTTACAGTACCTATCAGCCAGAGAGGAATCCTTCCAGTAGTATCGGCCATTTATCCCACTTCCCTCCACATTTCATCAAGTGGTCATGCTAGAGACATAAACAGTCATGGATAGTTATGAGTATGATATCCTTCCGAATGGGATAAGAGAATTCCTACTATTTTATTTCTCTCAATTGAAGAAATAATTGGAAAATAAAACAGCAAGTACAAAAATCAGTAATAAACCCCAGTAGAGACTGGTACGATTCAATTCAACATTTTGTTCGTTCGGGTTTGATTGTGTCGTAGCTCTATAATTTTTTTTTTTTTTATTAGGTTTTAGGTTTATGGTTGTATGAACTGCATTGCTGATATTGACCCCAAAAAAAACACGGTAGGTACCGCTAGTCCGTGAACAGCCAACCATCTCACTGTAAAAATTGGATAGGTTCTATCTATGGTCATTGAGGCCTCCTAAAAGGATCTACTAAATTCATCAAGTTGTTCCAAAGGATCGAAACGGCCAGTTATTAATGGAATCCCCTGTCGGTTCTCCGTGAAATACTCGTTTGGCCGAGGGCTTCCAAACACATCGTAAGCTAAACCCGTGCTGACGAATAACCAACCTGCAATGAATAGGGAAGGTATAGTAATACTATGAATGACCCAGTATCGAATACTGGTAATAATATCAGCAAAAGAACGTTCTCCTGTGCTTCCAGACATGCCGAGCTCCACATATACAGTCAAAAGAGGGGGGATCGATTCCGTGAAAGATGGGGATCAGTAAATGGAAAACTACTGATATTTCATCCTTGTGAGATCGTCAATATTGTACCAAGGGTGCATTTAGAGTATACCGAATGAGTATAGCTATCCTTCCTCTGACACAGCAATGCAGTTTCAATCAGTATCGAAAAAAAAAATGGTACATAATTCCTTTCTTGTTCTTTGTCTATGCACAACCACATGTCATTCAATAGAAAATTCCTAAAATTCTTGTTTGTAGTATAAGGTTTCCCATTACTGACTTCAGAATAGAAACTGAATGAAGATAAAGATCTTGATCAAATCTTGATCAAATAAAGTGTAAAGTGCGAGTCGGTGGTTCTAATTATTCATGAAAGAAATTCTCATATTATCACAATTGGATGCTAAATCTAAAAACCCCCCTTTCATGCCTTTCATGTTTGTAGAAAAGGTATTTTCATTCTAATCCTTTCATTTCAAGTAATTCGTTGGTTGTACAAGAGCAGATAGTATTCGATGAAGGAAATGGAACAAACAATAGTTGGAGCAATCAAGATTCGTAATGTAGGGAGCGCTGCATTAGGTCCAAAGGTTCCTTCTTGACCTATCTACAAGGATAGGACTCCATGATATGGAAAGACAAAATGTGGAACCTAGAAGGATAGTAGGAATTACTCGTTTTAGAATCGAGTTGGACCCGAAATAAGGTTTTTTTTTTTCTTCGAGAGACCGTGGAATACTTTTTTTCTTTTCATTCGAGATATTATGTGCAATCAACCAACCTACTCTAATATTGAATCCAATGAGTTCAAGTCAAAGGTCTTATTGGGTCGTTCGTTCCAAATTCCAAAATGGATCCAATTGAAAAAGAAAAGAAATGATCACAATTGGAATGATTTTCTAATCCAATTCTTTTAGTCCATAGTTACTCAAAGAGTATTTCATTTGTAAATGAAGTCACATGATACAGCTCGTATTACTATTACTTTACTCATGAGTTGTTCACTGAATCTGTTGATTCGGAAGCCCGGGGCCGATAGATGTCACAAATGATGAATCCATTTTGTTTTTCTTCTCTCACTCTATCTTTGTTAGTGGCGTCTATAATGACTGATGAATCAAGAACTTTCAATTTCAATTGATTCTGTCAATTGGGACTTTTTCTTATCATCGTATCTCGCAAAACAAAAATGGAAACTTAGGAAAGTGCTTTATAAACATATGTATAAAAAGAACGTATCTCATTTAGCCCCTTCATGCCTACTATAACTAGTTATTTCGGTTTTCTACTGGCTGCTTCAACTATAACCCCAGCTCTATTGATTGGTCTGAGCAAGATACGACTTATTTGAAATGAATTGAATGAACAATTCATAAAAATGAAAATGCAGATTTGTGTGAAATCCCAGATATTCTATAGTTTCCTCCAGCATCAATTGCCAATTCTTGGTCATTGAGATTCATGGGTAATTCGGAGTAATATTTAGGAATAGATATTACCTCCCTTTTTCTCCCCTTTCAAACAAATCGAAATGATTGAAGTTTTTCTATTTGGAATCGTGTTAGGTTTAATTCCTATTACTTTGGCCGGATTATTTGTAACTGCATATTTACAATACAGGCGCGGTGATCAGTTGGACCTTTGATTGAGTAACATCTCTTTTTTTTTTTTGATTGACCTCCTCCTTGATCTGCAGGAGGTCCAATTTTGGTTGGAGTTCAAATTAAGTTATTTTCTTGTGATTCAACATAAGAAGAACAGAATCACGCTCTGTAGGATTTGAACCTACGACATCGGGTTTTGGAGACCCACGTTCTACCGAACTGAACTAAGAGCGCTTTCTTATAACAGAAGATACGGCTATGGCTATAAAGAAAAGGATTCTTTTTGTATCCCCAGTACATCTTGCATCCATATAGTATCATTACACTACAACTACAGATTCGATTATGTTCAATTTGAATCGATCTTAATGGATTCCTCGTTACTACCCATAGGAGAAGTAATAAATAGGGATGACAGGATTTGAACCCGTGACATTTTGTACCCAAAACAAACGCGCTACCAAACTGCGCTACATCCCTTTCTTTCACTTGTTGTACAGTGTCATTGTAGAGAATCCCTGTCTTGTTTTCCACATCATTATTTCCTCCATCTATATACAATTTCTCTTGTAATTTATTCTTTTTGGTCTCATAAAATAAAAGAATAAATATTTATAGGTAATGTTCGGGAAGAAGGGGGCATCTTTTTACGTTTTAGGGACAGGAAGATCTCATCTATCGGATCATTGTATATATCCATTTTAGTTATGGATTCCGCATACAAATCAAAGCGATCTTTAACCACACTTTAACCACATATGCATCTGATCATATACGTATTACAATAAAAATAAAATAAGGAGGATTTTCAATGCGAAATATAAAAACATATCTCTCCGTGGCACCTGTGCTAGCTACTCTATGGTTCGGGTCTTTAGCAGGTCTATTGATAGAGATCAATCGTTTATTCCCGGATGCGTTGGCATTCCCCTTTTTCTCATTCTAGTTATTGACGTGGTTTCTCATTCTAGTTATTGACGTGGAAAGAAATAAAGAAGATTAGAGATAGAATAAATTATATGTGACTAGTTCCTCCCCCCTTTTTCTTCGGTTGTTCAGGAAGAACAGGTAAAGAATAAGAGTCGCCTGAACCTCGGCTAAACTAGGGTTAAGGATAGAATGAATAGGGGGAGAATAGAAATAGAAATGTGGATCTAGGGCAGGCTATTCGAGATCATACAAAATACTTAAATGAAATACTGGGATTAGGAATAATAATTGATAGTTAGAAATAATTGTATTACTTATTATTTTATTAATCTATTGATTGCAACGAAATCTTTCATATTATGAATCTCATTTCCAGTTAGCAACTTCTATTTACTTTTTATTTTTCGTTCCTTTCTTCTTCTTCGGTTCGTATCAAAAATAGAAGAGTTGAGTGAATTAAAAATCCAAAGGAGGTTTATGGCCGCGGGGAAAGATGTCAGAGTAACAGTTATTTTGGAGTGTACCAGTTGTGCCAAAAATGGTGCCAATAAGAAATCACCGGGCGTTTCCAGATATATTACTGAAAAGAATCGACACAATACGCCCGGCAGGTTGGAATTGATAAAATTCTGTCCCTATTGTTACAAGCATACAATTCATGGGGAGATAAAGAAATAGATGGAATGGGAAGGAATTACATATATATGAACAAGTCCAATCCGATTTTGTTTTGGGCGGATCTGAATGAATGGAGAAATAGGATTTTAGAGAGAAGGAATAAACCATGGATAAATCTAAGCGAACTTTTCGTAAATCCAAGCGATCTTTTCGTAGGCGTTTGCCCCCAATTGGATCGGGGGATCGAATTGATTATAGAAACATGAGTTTAATTAGTCGATTTATTAGTGAACAAGGAAAAATATTATCTAGACGAGTCAATAGATTGACCTTGAAACAACAACGATTAATTACTATTGCTATAAAACAAGCTCGTATTTTATCTTCGTTACCTTTTCTTAATAATGAGAAACAGTTTGAGAGAACCGAGTCGACCCCTAGAACTACAGGTACTAGAGCCAGAAAAAAAAAATAGGCCTACTTCTCAATTGAATCAGAACGAAAATCGGAACTGAGATGGATGCTCTGTTCGAAAAAGCCGGAGATTCAGATTTGACGTCGTAAGAAAAAAAAACAAGAAATAATAGGGGAAGAAATCTTTCTTTATTGAAACGTGTTCGTTCATTCCTACTACTTATCATATAAATTTCGACTCTACCTTACTTTCCCGGAGGTCATTCTCCGGGGAATTCCGTTTAAATCATTCCGACGAACTCCTGCCAATCTCCTTATTTGCCGATCCGATCTCATTGGAAATCATGTAAAGACAATTCCCATTTGATATAGCTAGTTGTGCAGGTATTTTACGATTAAGAAGCAACTGCCCCTTGTACAGATCATGTATTAATCGACTATAGGATCCCCCATTCTCGCGAGTTACTGCGTTTATCCGAGTGATCCACAAACGACGAAAATCTCTCTTTTGTCTGCCTCTATCCCGATGAGCGGAAACCAAAGCTCTCATTTTCTGTTGAGTAGTAGTTCGAGTAAGTCTTGAATGAGCTCCCCGAAAGGTTGATGCAAATAAAAAAAATTTTGTTCGACGTCTTCGAGCTATATATCCGCGCCTAACTCTGATCATTTTATCCAATTTTACTTTGATGAATAACTAATTGATTTCTTTTCTTTCAGTCATTCTTTTCCCCTCTCCTGGTCTATTAATAACAAAACAGATTCTTCCGATGTATAAAATAAAAATTCCAATGGCTTTTGCTACTATGACCTTCCCAACCACGATTTGCTATTTCTTCCAGGCATTTCATCTCGAAATAAGAAATTGTACCGGTACTAGATACTAGGTATAAAATAAATAGTAAATGGGGAGTAAATGGATAAATAGTGGGTTCCATCGTTTCTATGGTTACTTCTTAAACGGTGAGGCCCTTTCTATACACCGGAGCCCCCTCCCTTATTTAATCAATGTTATTGTGAACTTGTACAGTTCACACTGTTTGGCTCTACCCATGAATTATCCAGATAATAGGTCTTTTCGCAATGAGATCTATCCATACAGTGACGGCATTTAATTATGAAGGTTGGCTAGGTAGCTGACCCTGTTAGTCCGTTCTTGCAAGAATAGGAGCATAATCTTTCTGCTTTTTGAATACTATTTCCCCCCGCTTAATGGATAACCATTTGCTACCAATGAGGAATTGCTTCTCATCTCAAATCGAGGCGATTGGATTTGCACCAATGGAAACCATAAATTCCATACACAATAGAGGTATATGATAGATTTTTTTTAGATAGTGAATGGAGTTATTCCATTCTATCCTATTCATTGGTACTGGAAAATTTGTCTATTTTGTCCAGCCCATGATCTGAACAGAACGAGTCGCACATACACCCTAGTACATGTTCCTCTACGCTGAGGACATCCTCGAAGAGCGGGGGATTTCGTGACATTTTTGATTGGCTGTCTTGTGTTTCTAATAAGTTGTTTAATAGTTGGCATTCTGAATCGTATACAGAATCGGCTGGTTTAGATCGATCCTAACCGAATGCTTATAAATGACTTCCGTTTAATATTTGACTTTGACCCGTGGAAGGAGATAAAATCTCGAATCACGGTTGATTCGAATTAGATTATGATTCGAAATGGAATTACTGATTTACGCGAAATCTCCGGTATTTTCGACCGCTACAAGATCAACAATGCCGTGAGCTTGGGCTTCTGTTGCTGACATAAAAACATCCCTTTCCATGTCTTCGAATACAACCCATAAAGGGTTGCCGGTTCTTTGTGCATAAACTCTTGTGATGATTTCGCGGAGTTTCAGTAGCTCCTCCGCTTCCAAGATAAATTCTCCTGTTTGCGCCTCATAAAAAGAACTAGCAGGTTGGTGGATCATAACCCTGATGATATAACATAATGAACGGTTCCTCTATCTGGTATGATCGGGTGAAAAGGAAGGGATAAAGAATAAGAAGAAGAAAAAAAAAAGATAGAATCGAACAACCGTACAGGCATCTTTTGTGCATTGCATACGGCTCTGCAATGGAATTTATCCTTCCCCTTCCATCGAAGAAAGAGACAACTAGAATCTATCAGACTCGGAGCGTTGGATGATCCATTTACCACCCTTCCCCTCGGAGGAGCCAAAAATACTATGATGGTTCTGTTGCTTTCTATATTTATCTCTTCTGTAATTCAGCAATCCCAAAGTTTCTTTCTGATCCGCTCAAATAAGAAAAAAAAATCTTTTTTTTTTTCATTTTCGCCCTCTCTTTCATCAATATCGGAAAGATACTTCTGGTGTGGAAGCAAAAAAAAAGGTTTGTGACGCTGAAATGGACCCCCGATACATAAGAACAAATCAGAAATAACCTTTGTTTCATACTACTATCTCGATACATAATTTCATTTATTAAAAAGCAAGAGGGGTTTGCTTATATCGAACTAGAAGTGCCATGCTATTATTACTTAATATTCCATATGGCGAAGGCATAGTCTTCTTTTTTCTCTCAAATCAAAAATCATTGGCGCCAAGCGTGAGGGAATGCTAGACGTTTGGTAATTTCTCCTCCGGCCAGGAGGAAAGATCCCATTGAGGCGGCTAATCCCATGCATATTGTATGTACGTCTGGTGGCACAAATTGCATAGTATCATAAATAGCTATTCCTGGTATTACCCATCCGCCGGGGGAGTTTATAAACAGATAGAGATCCCTGGTATCATCTTCTATACTGAGATATACCATGAGACCAACAAGTTGATTCGAGATTTCGCTATCAACCCCTTGGCCTAAAAAAAGTAATCTTTCTCGATGAAGTCGGTTGATTAGGACAAAATTGTATTCCTTAGGAACCGTACACGCACCTTTCGATGCATACGGTTCAATAAATTGCGAAAAAGAAAAGAATCAATGTGTCGATTCCAGCCCTTCCAGCCCTATTTCTTCTTTTCTTTTTTCATAGCAGGCTTTTTCCTGAGGAAGGGGTTTGTTTTTTCTTCCATTTTCCAAGAAACATGAGTTTTTGTTCGCCCCCCTATAAAACCTATAAAAAAAAAGAATTCACTAAACTTATTGAACTACCCTCTCATTGATGTATTGTTTCATCGAGATCCAAACCACGATGTAATTTTCTTGTTCCTGAATGGGCCTCTTCAATTCTTTTAGGTTTATGCTCTACTCCGGGTAAAGATCCGCCCGAATTCTATTTGCACATATAGGACAAATGATCCCAGTACCACTTCTTTACGACTTTTCTTCTGCCCAATCTTCGATGTATTCATCGTATTACTTCATTGATTGGCAGTTTGAGATCACTCATATGGTATAAATAGGAATCATTAATGATACAAGTGGTAATCATACATATATTACCAATTTGGTATTTTCTGAACGAAGCCTGGATACTTCAGCTTATTGGTCCAAGCCAACCATAGATTATTCTAATTTAGAATATTTATCCCCAATCCCCAAAACGGAATTAATTGATCTAATTGCACTTCACGCTCCAAATTATTGATTTGATGGTTCAATCAATCTTTCTTGGGCGAAAGAGAGGATATCTCAATCGGGGGAGAGAACGGGGGAATCCCATATGACCCAATACGTCTGACAAGTCGCACTATACGTCAACCCAAACTGCACCTTCCTCTCCAGGATTCCGAAAAGGTACTTTTGGAACACCAATGGGCATTAAATTCAAGAAAAATAAGTACTATACTTCACTTTGATGCGGAGACGTAACAATGGTTTTATTGTCTTCATGATATTGCCGTTTATTGGATTCTATCCATAGAATGGAAGATTCATGTAGAAAGGCGCAATGAATAAATGAAAATTCTGACGAATGGATCGTTCGAATGATGAACAAGTATCTATGCATTCGCTCACAAAAAATGGTCCAATTCCACCATTGCGTATTGGTACTTATCGGGTATAGAATAGATCTGCTTCTCTTTGTTCCTACGAATGGAATCGTTCCATTATTACTATTACCAACGAAAGGGAATAAATATTAACCCTTGCTCCGAGATAATCTACTGAAAAGGTGAGGGCCGTAGCATAGTCTTTTCCAATGCGATAAAGTTACATAGTGTCATTTTTCTTTGATGAAGGGGTAGTTCCATGGGTTTGCCTTGGTATCGTGTTCATACCGTCGTATTGAATGATCCTGGTCGGTTGCTTTCTGTCCATATAATGCATACAGCTCTAGTTTCTGGTTGGGCCGGTTCGATGGCTCTATACGAATTAGCGGTTTTTGATCCCTCTGATCCCGTTCTTGATCCAATGTGGAGACAAGGTATGTTCGTTATACCCTTCATGACTCGTTTAGGAATAACCAATTCATGGGGTGGATGGAGTATCACCGGAGGAACTATAACGAATCCGGGTATTTGGAGTTACGAGGGTGTGGCCGGGGCACATATTGTGTTTTCTGGCCTGTGCTTCTTGGCAGCTATCTGGCATTGGGTGTACTGGGACCTAGAAATATTCTGTGATGAACGTACGGGAAAACCCTCTTTGGATTTGCCCAAGATCTTTGGAATTCATTTATTTCTCTCAGGGGTGGCTTGCTTTGGGTTTGGCGCATTTCATGTAACAGGCTTGTATGGTCCTGGAATATGGGTGTCTGATCCTTATGGACTAACCGGAAAAGTGCAATCTGTAAATCCAGCGTGGGGCGCGGAAGGTTTTGATCCTTTTGTTCCGGGAGGAATAGCTTCTCATCATATTGCAGCGGGGACTTTGGGTATATTAGCAGGTCTATTCCATCTTAGTGTCCGCCCACCCCAACGTCTATACAAAGGATTACGTATGGGCAATATTGAAACTGTCCTCTCCAGTAGTATAGCTGCTGTGTTTTTTGCGGCTTTCGTTGTTGCTGGAACTATGTGGTACGGTTCAGCAACGACTCCGATCGAATTATTTGGTCCCACTCGTTATCAGTGGGATCAGGGATACTTCCAGCAAGAAATATATCGAAGAGTTGGTACCGGGCTAGCCGAAAATCTGAGCTTATCAGAAGCTTGGTCTAAAATTCCCGATAAACTAGCTTTTTATGATTACATCGGTAATAATCCGGCGAAGGGAGGATTATTCAGAGCGGGCTCAATGGACAACGGAGATGGAATAGCTGTTGGATGGTTAGGACACCCCATCTTTCGAGATAAAGATGGGCATGAGCTTTTTGTACGACGTATGCCCACTTTTTTTGAAACATTTCCAGTGGTTTTGGTAGATGGAGACGG